GTTCGGAACAAAGAAATGGAAGAACTAGAACCGTATGGATTTCCAAAGACTCCATGGATAGGAACTAAAAACGAGATATCGAAGTAGTTCTGATGATTCAGTATATTATCACTTCAATTCGGAGTTCTTAGTTACTTTGACCGGGTGGATCTTAGTGATGGAATAATAAGTAATAATTCATTGGTTGATTGTATCATTAACCATTTCTTTATTTTGGTGCGAGGAACTTACCATGAATCCACTGATTTCTGCCGCTTCCGTTATTGCTGCTGGATTGGCCGTAGGGCTTGCTTCTATTGGACCTGGAGTTGGTCAAGGTACTGCTGCGGGCCAAGCCGTAGAAGGTATCGCGAGACAACCAGAAGCAGAGGGTAAAATACGAGGTACTTTATTGCTTAGTCTGGCTTTTATGGAAGCTTTAACAATTTACGGACTGGTCGTGGCATTAGCGCTTTTATTTGCGAATCCTTTTGTTTAATCCTATTCTATAAACGTGAAAATACGTACTTCTTTTCTTATTTTATTGCTGTCGACTTACCGCTTGCTTCTTCGAATTATATCAAAACTTCACTCCACTTCTTCGTTGAGACAATACTCCGGGGAAGGTCTGATTTGAGGATGAGGAATTAGTAGATCCACTCGCTTTCTCACTTCCCGTCCTTAATTTAATGGAAACCCCTTTTGACTTTTAGGAAGCGTTGCAGGTATTTCGCAATTGACATGAAACCGGGGACCTAATAAGTATCTTATTGGGAACTTCAATTGAAATAAAATAATAATAAAGAATCCATTTTTGAAATTTGAAAATGATTTCAAATGAAATGAATATATTCATATTTAAAATAAGTCAATTAATAAAAAAAAGAAATCAATAATAAAAAAACGGGACGAAGTGATACAAAAAGAACTCTGTTCGATTTTGTTAGTCCTATCTATAAGAGGAGAGCATATGAAAAATGTAACCGATTCTTTCGTTTCCTTGGGTTACTGGCCATCCGCCGGGAGTTTCGGGTTGAATACCGATATTTTAGCAACAAATCTAATAAATCTAAGTGTAGTGCTTGGTGTATTGATCTTTTTTGGAAAGGGAGTGTGTGCGAGTTGTGTATTTCAAGAATAGGCTGGATCCAACCGGCTGCACTTTCTTTTTTTTTTATTTATAAATAGGGAAGAAAGGTGCACGATCTCGACGAATTACTTCTGAATAAATTAAGAAATCATATGTAAGAACCATAGCATTTCGTGACTCATTGGTAAATCAACTTTGATTCTCTATCAACCAATAATGTGGGACCATTAACATGGTTAAAGCTAAACCGCCTGAAGTCCAGGCACAACATGGTACTCTTTCTACCACTACGTTAGTACGGAGATGGTTTCAAAATGAATAGTTGGCAATTTATCCGATATAGAACACTCATATCGATAAAATGATTTGAACCATTTACTGGAAAAATGGGTGTCTCGCCCTTTTTTTATCCAATGCTGAATCGACGACCTATGTATAAAATAAGAAGAATTTTTTGGATTTGAAGAAAAAAAACAACTTTGCTGACAATTACAGATTTTTTTTGTCTGGTCGGAAGAGTCCTCTGAATATTCTGGTCTTGTATCAGTTTCCATATCTTGGAATACGAACAGAGAAGAGAGGGTAGGCTCATTACATTAAAAGATATGGGAATGCTCATAACATAAGTAACTGAGCGTGAGAGCCAAATGAATCGAAAGATTCATGTTTGGTTCGGGAAGAGATCATGGAAGTGAAGTTGTGAAATGAATGGGAAAATAATCTACTTTCATTAAGTGATTTATTAGATAATCGAAAACAGAGGATTCTGAGTACTATTCGAAATTCAGAAGAACTACGCGGAGGAGCTATTGAGCAGCTCGAAAAAGCCCGGGCTCGCTTACGGAAAGTGGAAATGGAAGCAGATGAGTTTCGAGTGAATGGATACTCTGAGATAGAACGAGAAAAACAGAATTTGATTAATGCCACTTATGAGAATTTGGAACGATTAGAAAATTACAAAAATGAAACCATTCATTTTGAACAACAAAGAGCAATTAATCAGGTCCGACAGCGAGTTTTCCAACAAGCCTTACAAGGAGCTCTAGGAACTCTGAATAGTTGTTCGAACAGCGAGTTACATTTACGCACCATCAGTGCTAATATTGGCATGCTCGGGGCCATGAAAGAAATAACTGATTAGCCCTTTTACTGTAGGCATTATTTTTTTTTTTTTTCTCCCTTTGTTTCCGAAAAAGAATTAAGAGACACTAATGGTAACCATTCGAGCCGACGAAATTAGTAATATTATCCGTGAACGTATTGAACAATATAATCGAGAAGTCACGATTGTGAATACCGGCACCGTACTTCAAGTAGGCGATGGCATTGCTCGTATTCATGGTCTTGATGAAGTAATGGCAGGGGAATTAGTAGAATTTGAAGAGGGTACAATAGGCATTGCTCTGAATTTGGAATCAAACAATGTTGGCG